TGGGATTGAAAAAAGCAAAGAGGGGGTAAAGCCAAATAGCCTTCTTCACAATATACATATTAGAGATGCGATAAAAGGAATTCCAGGCATATCTTATATGGGGGAAAGGGATGTAAACAATTCAATTTCATACTTTTTTTGATCATACCTAACCCAATGGTCAGAAAGAATTTCCTTCTTTTTTACGAATTTGATGTTGATAAATCCACGGATCTAGAAATTCATCTCAGACAATTGAACCTTCTCAAACTGTTTCTTTTTAAGAACCAAAAAGATTTGTGCCAAAACAATAAATGCAAAGAAGAACAAAAGGCCCTGAACACGTAATGGGTCTTGAAGTACTATTTCCACATCCCCCTGACCAAACCCCCCCACATTAGGATTACTTGTTAATGGTTGATCGAGTTTAATGGATTCACCCTCTGAAACAAGAAGTTCTGGTCCTGGAGGGATAATATCAACCACTTGGCGCCCGTCCGATAGATCTGTTATGGTTATTTCGTATCCCCCTTTTTCTTTTCGTATGATTTTGCTTACTATACCCGCTGCCGTAGCATTATAAACTGTATTGTTACTTTTGCTACCGTCAGGATAAATCTGACCCCTTCCCCTGTTTCCGCCTACATATATCGGATATTTTAAGAAATGAATATTCTTATTAGTAGCAGGGTCTGGGGAAAGAATCGGAAAGGTAATTTCACTATATTTCTGACCAGGAACGGGGCCTATAACAAGAATATTTTTTTTAGTAGGGCGATAACTCTGAAAAGACAGATTGCCTATCTTTTCTTTCATCTCAGGCGAAATACGATCGGGTGGGGCTAATTCAAAGCCCTCCGGTAAAATAAGAACAGCCCCTACATTCAAGGCGCCTTTCTTACCATTAGCAAGAACTTGTTTCAGTTGCATATCATAAGGAATTCGAACAACTGCTTCAAATACAGTATCCGGAAGTACCGCTTGTGGAACCTCAATATCCACGGGCTTATTAGCTAAATGGCAATTAGCACATACAATACGCCCAGTTGCTTCTCGTGGATTTTCATAACCCTGCTGTGCAAAAATGGGATATGCGTTTGAAATGGATGCGCCGGTTATTATATATATCATGAACGATACGGAAATAGATCGAGTAATCTTTTCCTTTATCCAAGAAAGGGTATTTTTAGTTTGCATGGTCCAATCATTGATCCCGAAAATTGCTACAATAAAATTTTGTAGGTCGCTAGTCTAGCCCCTTATCCACGATTTTGCTATTTACTGTATACTAAAAATACTAAAAATTTTTTATCCAAAGATAGCAGCAATTCCCCCCCCCCCCCTCGATGGGTAGAAGGAGTAATGTAAGTTCGACTTTGCATGCTTATATACAAAGTAAGAAACTTTATATTAGAATTGGATCAATGCATTTTTTTCAGTCAGTCATTGAATGATAAATAACTACAAGTGACGGAGATACACGATTTAAATAACGAAAGATCCAATATTTCAAAATTGTATCTAGAATGACAGGAAGGGCGGAAACAAGACCAGATATAATTTGATCATTATGAGCAAACCCAAAATCCTTGTAGATATAATCAATCATTAGTTCCCAACCGTGGGGTGAATGAAATCCGATACAGAAATCAGTTAATAAAAGAATCAAAAAAGCTTTTATTGTGTCACTTAAATTAGATAGGAATTCTTGAACCCAAGAGTTAATAATAACGAGTTCCTCATTACTTAAAATGGAATAACTACTTAGAATAAAGAAATAAATTATATTTGTCGAGAAGTGCAAAATCATATGGATACAATCTTCATTGTGCATATTGATCAATTGGATCGTTTCTTTGTGGATTCCTATATGAAGTTTTTGTAGATGTGTTTCCGGGTATTTTTTGTATTCTTTTATCATTTCGTCCAAAAAGAAGAGTTCCTCTAATTCTATGAATTGTCCTAGAATACTCTTTTCTTGAATGTCATTCAAGAAAGTTTCGGATTGCCCAGTATTCCACCAATTTGTAACCCAGGATTTCAGACTTTTATTAAATGAGAGTGAAATCCACCAAGGCAAAAATATTATAGATGCAAGATATAGAAGGGGAATGAATGCTTTCTTTTTTTTTTTTGACATTTTTTTGTATCTGTGAATGGTTAATGAACCCACCTCTTTCATTGACTCTAGGCGATCTGATCTTTCTATCAAGAAGGAGTTCCATTATAAAATAGATAGCGAATTGATTCTCTGTTTTTTTCTTTTTTATTAAGTGCTTAGCCCTTGAATCTAAAATACAGAAGTCAAAAATATGATAAGAATCCACTTCGAATTCGCGTGAAAAATATATAGAATATTATTTCCAGAGATTTCAATTGATCCAATTCGAAGCAATTGTCCTCTTTCGATAAATGCTCGAAAGAACCGCCTCGAGTAATGAATATTATTCTATGCGGATTTCGAGACGAAAGAATCCTCATAAAAATAGCAAATATGTCAAAAAAATTTCGCGGACTATCCATACTATAACTATAGTTAGTCCTGAAAAAATTCAGGAAATTTTATGAAGAATATTATGATGATCAAAAAAAGACAGAAACAAAAGGGTATCGTGACATTCTAAGAAAGAGGTTGAATTGTTTGGTTCTTAAAGAGCACAAAAGAAAGGATAAAAGAAAGGATAAAAGAAAGGGTGATTGACAAAAGAAAGTAGAAAAAATTGACAAGATATAATCCGTCTGTCTCTAACGTATTAATTCCAATTATTGAAAATAAAAAAAAGAGAAAGTCTTTATTCCGAAAGACTTTTATTTTGATAAATGAGATCAATCTATTATTTCGATTTGTTACTTCGTTTTGTTGCTGAATTGAGTTGTGTGGCTTTAATTGACAGACGCAATTTTTTTTTGAACAAAAAAAAATTGTTTCGTTTTGTTTTAGGTTATGACTCTTACGTATACGCCTGCTTTGGCTCGAAGAATGAATGGGGATTCTGAAGAAAGTTCAGTTAGGTTATGCTCTAGAAAAAGAAAATAGGGTTCTTGACTTGAGTTTTTTCCTCCTGCCGCATTTCCGTTATTCTTCATTTCTCAAAAGACTTCAATCGGTACGCGCAAGAAATAGGCCAATTCAGCAGCTTTTTGCTCAATTTCTCGCGGAGTCAAATTTTCATCAGTACGAATCAAAGGAACGGCACCCTGACCTCTGATGTCCATATAAAGGACACGACGAACATAAATACCCTCTTTAACTTCTATTCTGATAGATTGAATATCCTTGATAAGGAATCGTAGAAAGATGCGACGGTTTTTTCCAGGGAACCCCCAACGAAAAATACACACTATTCCTTCTTTTTTATCGAATCGATCATAACCACTACCTACATTCCACACAATTGTGCACCATAAATAGAAACTAATAAAGAGACCTGCAATCCCATAGAAAGACATCACGATTCCTTGCGGAAAAAAAACTATTTGCTGAGATGGAAATAAAGATATCAAATTTCTACCAAGATAGCTAGAAGTTCCAACCAATAAAAATCCTAATGAACCAAAAAAAAGGATAAAAGCCCAGCAGAAATTGCTTGTTTTTCTAGACCCCGCTATAAATTCTATCCATATAGATTCTGATGGCCAACTCATACAGACTAGATCCAGTTGCATTTTATTGGAATTGAGAGAATAAGCATGTACTGTACTTTATTTTGTATTTTGATTTTGTTTCCGAAGTAATTCTAATCAGCTAGCACTATTTGTGAACCTTTAGGAGTAATTCATCGAATTGCTTAGATCTAAAATCATCCCCTTTCCTTTATAGGACCTCCTATAAAGATCTACATACCTATTTATAGATACATGGACTTGAATTTCATCCATCTGCTCCCATCCCGGTCCATAATTACAATTCATTTACCCATATATCGTGTTTACCCATACACATGCATAAGAGCTTTTTTTTATTTCTATTTGGAGAAACCACTTGTTATACAATATTCTACTAAATGGATATCCATGATATCTAAGTCTTGAAAAAATAGATCAGATTTTGTCTTGGCCCCATCGCATCTAAAAAATCTTAGTTCTTTGAACATAAAAAGATAAAGAAGCCATTGCAATTGCCGGAAATACTAGGCCCACTAAAGGCACAAAAATGGAGGGTAAGCTGTTGAGAGTTGTCATAGAATGGGTACCTCAATTTAATATTTGTACCTGTTATTGTTACTTATAAACATATATTAATTAATTAGTTTATTACTTACTACTATAACTAATTACTAAGTAATAAACTAATTAATTAATATGTAATAAGCGAGTATATATATCTAATAAAATTAGTACAAGGACTGTAGAACTAAATAAATGAACTTCACGATCGAAATATATCTGTATGATAATCCACTTTTATAAATTAAGGCTCTACTTGATTGAATTCGGAGTTCAAACGAAAAAATGGTGGAACTGAAGTAACTCACTCAGAACACCCTTTAAAAGCTTGCGTGGTACGATTTGATCGAATAAGCCCTTATCAAATAAATATTCAGCTTCCTGCGAACCCTCGGGTACTGTTTTATTCAATGTTTGTTCAATTACTCTTTTACCCGCAAATGCAATATAGGCATCGGGTTCGGCAATAATTACATCCCCCAACATACCAAAACTAGCGGTTACTCCACCAGTAGTAGGGGATGTAAGAATAGATACATAGAATAACTTTTTATTTGATTGAAAATCATATAAAGTGGAAGATATTTTAGCCATTTGCATCAAGCTTAAACTTCCTTCTTGCATGCGTGCTCCTCCGGAAGCACACACTAGAATAAGAGGTAAAAATTGATTTCTAGCATATTCGATCAAACGTGTGATTTTTTCACCTACTACAGATCCCATACTACCTCCCATAAACTGAAAATCCATAACGCCCATTGCTATAGGAATACCATTTAGTTGACCCGTACCTGTTTGAACAGCCTCAGTTAATCCTGTCTTTATTTGATAAGAATCAATACGATCTTTATAAG